GTAAAGGTAACTTACCTGTCAACTTTTCCACTATCACCCCCAAAAAACCAAACTCTGCCTTACGTAAAGTTGCTAGAGTGCGATTAACCTCTAGATATGAAATCACCGCTTATATACCTGGTATTAACCATAATTTACAAGAACATTCTGTAGTTTTAGTAAGAGGAGGAAGGGTTAAAGATTTACCTGGCGTGAGGTATCACATTGTTCGTGGAACCCTAGATGCTGTCCCCGTAAAAGATCGTCAACAAGGGCGTTCTAGTGCGTTGTATATTCCTATCTAAAACTTGTATCATTTTATGATGATGTCGTATAAATTGCTATAAATATGGGAAGTATATGGCTAACCCGATAACAAACGTTTTGTAAGGGAACTAAAGCAGGCTAAAGCAAAGCACCTTCTTTATTCGAAGAATATTTGGAATTATTACTAGGGTATGTCTAAGGTTTAATATTGAAATTATTTCAAAAGTTTTACCCAACTTTGTTTGTGGCAATAAACATTGCCAAATATCTTGGCCTTTTCGGAACAGGTTCGAGTCAAATAGCAATGATTTTAAACAGTTTTTTATACACTATTTTGTAAACCTAAGGACTTAATTATATAGATATGGAAAATGCAAGATTTCCAATTCTAGCAAAAGAGAGAAAGGAAACGGATACTCAATTGAGAGTGAGTAAACATGATTCTATGCATAAAGACATATATCATATATGCAGATATAATCATGTGGAAAGCCGTATTCGACGAAAGTCGTATGTACGGTTTGGAGGGAGATCTTTCATACATACCCTTTAAAGAAAGTAGAGATCCACCCTACAATATGGAGTTAAAAAGCCGAAAAAGAAGTGACTTTTAGCCTTTATGAAATAAAATCTTGAACCTTTTTTACGCTCATGTCATGGCAAAGTACTACGAAAAAAAGAGCTGCAAAATCTGATCCGATTTATCATAATCGATTAATTAACAATGCTGCGAAAAAAAGAACTGATAAATCTGATCCGATTAATCATGAGCGATTAATTAACAATGCTGCGAAAAAAAGAACTGATAAATCTAATCGAATTAATCATAAGCGATTAATTAACAGTTCTTCGAACAAAAGAATTGCAAAATCTGATCCGCTTCATTATAAGCGAGTAATTAATACTGCAGCGAAAAAAACCGCTGCAGAATCTAATCCGCTTAAGCATAAGCGATTAATTAATACTGCTTCGAAAGAAAGAATTGCAAAAAAAACTGCGAAATCGGATCCGATTTATCATAATCGATTAGTTAACATGTTGGTTAACCGTATTCTTAAACACGGAAAAAAGTCATTGGCTTATCGAATTCTTTATCGAGCTATGAGAAAAATCCAACGGAAGACAGAGAAAAATCCACTAGTTGTTCTGCGCCAAGCAATACGTGGAGTTACCCCCAAGGTAACAGTAAAAGCAAGACGTAAAAGTGGATCGACTTATCAAGTTCCCATTAAAATAAGATCCACAAAAGCAAAAGTACTTGCCATTCGTTGGTTGTTAGGGGCATCTCGAAAACGTCCGGGTCGGAATATGGACTTGAAATTAAGCTACGAATTGATAAACGCTGCCAAAAAGCAGGGTAATGCTATACGCAAAAAGGAGGAAACTCATAAAATGGCAGAAGCCAATAGAGCTTTTGCTCATTACCGTTAATTCAATCCATAGAATAGAGATTCTATTTATCCTGATCAATTAGAATAATTGAGCCAATTTCTTCGAAATCGAGAAATGGATCCATATGTTCATTGAAACGAAAGAGAGTAGCTTTTTTATTTTATAATTTTAGAAGAATAGAGATAAGAAGAATAAGAATATAGAATTAATAGGGTTGGATAATAAAAGTATAAAAAAAAAGATTTAAACTTTTTTAAAGATCGATTGAATGAAGTTACTAATTCATGATCTGATATGTACAAAAAGAAAACCTAATTTTGAATTATACTTTTAGATCATTTTTATGAACGAGTTTCATTTACTTTTTTTCTATGGGAATTCTATTCTTCCAGAATTTATCTTGGTTTCAGGCCTATTTCTTCTCCTGATAATCGATTTATTCTCTGATCAAAAAAATAAAGCTTGGTTCTATTTAATTCCTTTAGCAAGCTTAGTGCTGAGCATAGCAATCTTGCTATCCCGATGGAGAGAAGAGCCTATAATAAGCTTTTTTGGTAATTTTCAAACGAATAATTTCAACGAAATATTTAAATTTCTCATTTTACTATGTACAACTCTATGTATTCCTTTATCCGTGGAGTATATTCAATGTACAGAAATGACTATAACAGAGTTTCTGTTATTCATATTAACAGCTGCTCTAGCAGGAATGTTTTTATGTGGCGCTAATGATTTAGCAACTATTTTTGTAGCTCTAGAATGTTTAAGTTTATGTTCTTATCTCTTATCCGGATATACTAAGAGAGATGTACGGTCGAATGAGGCTACTATGAAATATTTGCTTATGGGTGGGGCAAGCTCTTCTATTCTGGTTTATGGTCTTTCTTGGCTATACGGTCTATCCGGAGGAGAGATTGAACTTCAAGAAATAGTCAATGGTCTTATAAATACACAAATGTATAACTCTCCAGGAATTTGGATTGCAGTTATATCCATAACTGTAGGAATTGGATTCAAGCTTTCTCTAGTACCATTTCATCAATGGACTCCCGACGTATATGAAGGAGTGCGATTCGTTCGACAAATTATTCCCTGTATACAAAATCTTTTTTTAGAGATTTTGTGTGTCTTTTTCTTTCCTTTTAACTCTATAGACATGTGAGAAAAGCACTTTTAGCCTACTCGGGCTAAGGCATCACTTTTTCGCAATATCAACAAAAGGGTTTTTGTAACATTTTTTTGTTGAATTAAGATAAAGCAAAGTCACAAAAAAGAATTTGTGTTACTAAACAAAGATATTTTGCAAGCTTGTTATTACGGGTAGTTCTTACAAAGATTCAGATTAATGACGTATAGAATACTTGTATTCTCCATGTAGATGCTACATAGTAAGTTTTAATCCTTCAAAAACTATTGGTATAAGAAAAGAAAGGCATCCGTCAACAAAAAGATCACCCTAAGATGATCATGCCATGGCTACTGAGAACGAACCAAATCAGATGGTTCTTTTTTTTCATCCCTTTCGGCTCTTAAAGAACCCAGGTACGAAAGATCAGGAAAATTGGTGATTTACCATAGTAACCATTGAGGAAGGATTCCTCGGAAAGTTAAGGATTAGCAATCCTTTCTATAAATTGAATAGATTCAATCTTATACATACGCGAGGAAGATAATAAGGAAATAATCCTCTTATTTTCTTTTTTTTTTTACTTAGGAGCCGTGTGAGATGAAAGTCTCATGCACGGTTCTGAATGAGAGAAAAGAGGGAGACTTCCTCTTTTCGACTCTAACTCTCCCACCCCAGTCGTTGCTTTTCTTTCTGTTACTTCGAAAGTAGCTGTTTCGGCTTTAGCAACTCGACTTTTCGATATTATTTTCTATTTTTCATCGAACGAATGGCATCTCCTTTTGGAGATATTAGCTATTCTTAGCATGATATCAGGTAATTTTATCGCTTTTACTCAAACAAGCATGAAACGTATGCTTGCTTATTCGTCCATAGGTCAAATTGGATATATCCTTATTGGAATCATTAATGGAAACTCAAATAACGGATATGCCAGCATGATAACTTATATGCTATTCTATATTTTCATGAATTTAGGAACTTTTGCCTGTATTGTGTTATTTAGTCTACGTACAGGAACAGATAACATTCGGGATTACACAGGATTATATACAAAAGACCCTTTTTTAGCCTTATCTCTAGCTTCATGTCTGCTATCTCTAGGAGGTATTCCTCCATTGGCAGGTTTTTTTGGAAAACTCTATTTATTCTGGTGTGGATGGCAGGCAGGTTCCTATTTATTGGTTTCAACAGGGCTCTTTATGAGTGTTATTTCTATATACTATTATCTCAAAATAATAAAGTTATTAATCACAGAACGAAACAGAGAAATAACTCCTCACGTGCAAAATTATAGACTATCTTCTTCAATCTCAAAAAACTTTATTGAATTAAGTATTATTGTATGTCTAGTAGCATCTGTCACATTGGGAATAGTAATGAACCCTATTATTGCAATTGCTCAGGAGACCTTCCTTTTTTAAGGTCTATTTATTAGTCAAATCTTACTCTTATTAACTAACTAAAAGAATCTGGGGATTTGTTTATATATCCCCAAAAGAAAGGAGAGAAAATAGGTTGAGATTATGAGATGACCTTCTAATTAGAAGGTCAACTTGATCTTGAAATTAGAAGGTCATCTCATACCAAAAATATAGATGGTGTATTAGGTCATTCAAACAATATAATAGAGATAAATATATTGTTTGATTCTATCTAACAGATACCTTTTTATTATAGAAATAATAGATATTCCGCATATCTAGCTCGATATGTGATCAATAGTAAATATATATTTAGATATATTTACTATTTCTTTTTATGGATGGAATACGATCAAACTTTTTGTTTGCCTTGATGGTGAAATGGTAGACACGCGAGACTCAAAATCTCGTGCTATAAAGCGTGGAGGTTCGAGTCCTCTTCAAGGCATAATCAATAATTATGCCTATTTAATTAGCAATTACTATTCTCTCAATAGGCTGAGAGTACGTATTTATTCATACCCATTCCGACGATGGTTTTGGTCATTGTTGAATAATGCTTGTTCAAGCAGTTCATAAATAGTTACTTATTTCATCTAAAATTGAAAATTTTTTCATTGTGTTTGAGTAATCGCGTTTTGTCTCATGGGGCTGGAATACTATGGGATAAACAGGAACTAATGAGAACAAGAAACAAAATACATTGGAGACATCTGAGATAAATTGGATGAAAAAGGAAAAACTAACATGAAATACCTTTTTTTTTGTACATAAAAGATCGCTGCTGCTCAATAATTCCTGATTATATTGAATTAAGAGTATGGATTGAGAAAAAATTCTATAGCCCTCTCAAGGTCTTGCAAGATATGGGAGTTGCGAGTCAATAATTATACGTTAGATCCATCTATAAACAAATGAGTAAGCATAGTAAAGACTTACTATGCTTACTCTCTCCTGATTGGGACCTCCTGAATGAGAAGAGATTAATCTGAATATTCAAAATCTAGTCTGTTTTATTTCTATTTCCTTCTTCTGCTATTAGGTGTGCAATCTCATTCGAAAAAAGTACGTGGTTCTTCAACAACGTCTTTATGATTTGACGCAATACCATTTGTTTAGATATGAACATATTTAAAAGATATTGATAACTCTCCAATAGAAAATTGTAGATAAAAGAGTCCAATAAAGAACGATGGGGTTCCCTTTGACGATCTACGGGGAATTCGGAACGGTCAATCATGGCCGAAAATTCAATCAACCAACGGCCATACGCATATGTTGGACTATACGGGAAACTATGTCTCCATTGGAGGCCAAATGCTTGAACGCGTTGAAAAGACATCATTTGATCCTTAGGTAGAATATCCTCGAGATTCCAGTCTCCCATGGTTAGGATTTTGCTCTCTCTAAAAACACCTAAAACAGTCCTCTTTCTAAAACGGTTCTGTACTGCATCGTTCCTTCTTGGAACGTAAGTAAGATAAATACTTCTCAACATCTCTTTAGTTACCCAAAATTCCCGTCGTGAAAACAAATTAATGCGTTTCTCCTGAAATAGAAAATTCGCAGGATTCCAAACAAATCTCTCTAGGAAAAATATCGGTTCAGTAGAGGATTGATATTGCATTGGATAATCTACATCCAATGATTCTTTTCCTACTATTATCCGCCGCTCTTTTAATATTGCTTCCATTTCGCGATGCCATTTTTTGTGAGTACTATACTTCTTATCACATCTACCATAAGGAGAGACTATTTTAGATTGCATAACTTTAAATTTATGGAAATCCTCATATTCTTCAAGCAATTCAATAAAGTGATTGGATCTTCTCATAAGATCAAATTGACTACTGCGAAGAAAACTAAGGCGCCAGGTTCTAGGAGACCAAACTATATGATTTAAGAAATCTTCTTCCTTTTGATCTTCCTTACTTCCATAAAAGTGTTCTTTTTTAAGAATTTTTTTATTTACGAAAGAAGAAATCCCTTTTTGCATCATATCAAAATGATTGGTCACTATCTCCTGACCAGCCAATGTCAGTATTGTACTCTCAACATTAGTCTTCTCTGGCCTCAGCCCTAAGGAGAACTCCATCAAAAGACTTTCTAAAAGACTAGAAGCTAAAGCAAAATCATTCCTCAGGAATGCATCGCCAGAAAACACATCCTCTTTCTCTTTATTGCATAAAGATAAAAACCAAGCATCTTTAGCTGCCGGCCCAGCCAAGCAACCCAAAATATGGCAAAATATATTCAATTCGGTTATGCTTGTTCTGGTAATTGAAGGCTCTAAGTACCACTGGGACAAATAAAAAGACCTTTTCGACCATAAATCCTGGTGAGCAAATACAGGATCCTTACGTCTAAGTATATGTTGTATAAAAGCCTTTCCTACCTTATAGGGAAGTCTTTCGTTTTCTTTTACATCGTACCCAAGGAACCCCCTACTGTTTCGCTTAGTAGCTAATCGAAGTGTAGTCGTGCCCATAACTGATTTTCCTTGGCTAATACTCATTAAAAAGACTTCATTGGTAAGTGCTGCCAGATCACGTGCATCAAAACCGCTACTTCGAAACTCAAATTCATCAGGACAGGCGAAGTCTTTTTTTAAGTAAACCCCTTTGCTACGTAAAAGAATAGCAATTTCCCTTTGTCGTTGGGAGAAACCAAGCAATCGAATGTGGATGGATTTATCTAATCCAATATCAGGAGTTAGTAGAATTGGATCCACTTTTTTAGGAATATGAGTTGAAGCAATTACAATTCCAGGAAATTTGTCCTTAAGGACACGTTCCACCAGTACAGAAAGAAACAATGATCCAAAACATAGTTCATGAATGTTTGGAATCCATATTACGCAAGGAGACATGGCTTTTGCCATTTCGAGGGTAAGTATGAATTGTTGTAGTCTTTTGAACTGCAGAAGCCTTCGCAAAGACCTAACATCAATCTCTTTTCTGTCTAATTTGTTTTCGACAGTATTATCAAAAATACTGGGGACATCAAGCAGCAGATCTTCCTCTTTTTCCTGGAATTCATATCTAAGATCAATTTTTTTATGCAAGAAATATCTCAGAGATATTCTTATTAATGGAATATAAGAATCCGTTGCTAGACTTTTGGCCAAAAAAGAGCGTCCTGTTCCCCTAGGACCTATCAATAAAATACGTTTGGAAAAATAAGATGAAGATGGTCCTAAGTTGAGTGAGAAAAAGTTTGGTCTGGAAGAGTTAAGACTATCCCAGTGGTATTTTTGGGAGGGAGTAATCTTATTACAAAAAGCAAGAAAGACTGCTTTTTGTGCTGAACCAAATTGATCCAACTTGTTCATGGAATTCATCATACCTTTTTGGTAAGTTTCAGCTAAATATCGTAAGTAAAGAAGTCCCGGCTGCTCATGGATATATCCAGCAATAGGCATATTTTGATCAGCAGTAACAGGGAAAGTCCCCTTAAAAGAGAAATCATTGGGATTGATAACCAATTGCAATTCGAGTTGAGAGAAACTTTTTTCTTTCACCATAAAATGAGCTAATTGTCTCTCTCGTCGATCCACGCGAGAATAAGTTGTCTCTAACGTGGTTGTGTAAAGTGTACGATAAAAGTTCGTCTCTCTTTTTAATTCTTGAGTATATTGCCATTTTCTGCGGAAATAATAATATAGATCTTCTACAGGTATACGATAATCTTCGTAATCTACAAACCAGCCAGCGATTATTTCAGGCATAGGTTCGTTAAGTGTTTGAATTTTATCGTAGAACTCCTCAAAGTGGTATTTATCGTCCACCCGATCTTTCCATAAGAAAAAAAAGTCTTCTGTTGAACTGAGAATGTGTACAGGGAAACGGAATAAATTGAGAAGGAAATACCCGACGGCGAGAGAAAAAATAAAAAGGACGCAAGCTTTTTCATTGTTTATTAGTCCTTCTTTGGCATCTCTCATAAACATTTCCATCATTTCCAATCTTTTCATCATTTCCATTTCCTTGAATTCCTTGAACTGGAATGACTCAACCCATGACGAAACTAAAAAATACCAATTTTTCCATTTTTTGGAACGGGAAAAATAATTGTATATTTTGGAGAAATAATGGGAAACATAACTGGAAAAAAATTGATAATAATAATCGGAAAAATAATCGTATATTATTGAAACATAATAGGAGATATAAATGGAAAATTTCAAAAAATAATAGGAAAAATAATAGGAAAAATAATTGAAAATTTTCAAAGTTTTTTGTTTCAATTTTAATTTGAAAATTGCCCATAATTTTAGAGGGAGTGCCGACAAAATATCAAAAATATCCAATATGTGAATAATAAATTCACTTTTATATTGAATCAGGCCCAATAGAGATGCAAATAGATCTCTGACATTTATCAATATTTCGAGAAAAGGGTATAAATATATATCCCCAAGATATTTCCACCATGTAAAAGTAAAAGCGCAGAACCGATATACTTCATAAAATTCTTCCCATTTTAAATAATTTATTTGAAATTTAAATACCTTAGAAAGAATTTCTTTATCTTTATTCAAAAGAGTACTTTTCTTAATTTCCATATAAGTATCTAAAAGTATATCTTCAATACATTTCCACAATGGAGAAGTATAATATATTGCTTTGTTTTCAATTCTCTTTTTTGAACTCTCGGTAGACTCTTTTACAACCTTTTTATTTAGTTCAATGTTGTTCATTTTCATGAACAATGTTTCAATAATGAATCGTAAATCATCTGCATAAGATTGATTTTGAATAAGATCAATGTCTTTACTCGAATCACTTTTATAGCGAGATTTTTTGTTTTCTTTAGAATCTGAGTTATTGAGAAAAGGAGGGCAGGAATTTTTTTCAAAATAGACTATTTGTTGTTCTTGTTTAAAGGATTGTGTAGAAATCTCTTCGATCGAAGAAATAGCTCTCTTGTCATGAACAAAATGATTCAATTTTGTTAGTAAATTGAACGATTTATAGGAATGGATTAACGTACGATCGCGTAAATATTGAGTTAATAATATATTAGCTACCCGTGACTTGATGAGTGAAATAATTTCTTTGTTTAAAAAAACGGGGTTTATGCCATCAATGGGCAAAGAAGAGAGATTGTTGTGGATGGGAACAAGATTGAATAATTGGCCATATGTAAGATTATTATTCTTGATATGTCCCTTTTCTATATAAGGGGATAATCTGTTCTTGTAATTTAACCGAGGATGATGTAAATAATCGAAAAATTCGATGGTATTTGCTTTATCAAAAGCAGTTCTCAGTGAACTTTGATTAGACAGTTTTAGGGGATTTAACCAATTTTGATCGTTTAATCTAGCCCAAAGATCGGTGTTATGAACACAATCCATGCCAGTCTTTTGATTATCGCCTAATGACGTGATCCATTGATTCATTGAGATCTCATTCAAAACAGATTGTGATATTGTTCCTTTATCGATAAATCTGAATCTTTCTGAATCGTCCAAAATTTTGACCACAATGGATTGAATCCATTTCAACAACTGATTGAGGGGTGATTCCAACAATTCATTCAAGTATTTGAATAATTTGATCAAGCCGTCAAATAATGAATCAAATAGTACTAATCTCTTCTCCTTTAACACCATTCGTTCTGGGGTATCATACTGATCCTCGTCTCCCATAAGAAAATCAATAATAACACTTTTATGCCCCACAATATAATTAATGTTAAACTTAGAACGGAACTTGGACCACCAGTTAGAGAATAAGTTAGGTAAATGCATTGAAACTACTAGCTTTTTGTCGAAAACGTCTATTACTAAATTATTAAAAAGAATTAACTTAATAAATTCCTTAATTGGTTGACGAATATCAAGTGGAACCAGCACTCCGTATTCATTTGGATCGAATACTCTATTTTTCAATTTCACATAATTATGTGTAAAATTAGAACTAGAAAGAATTTGTGTAAACCCGTTTCTCAAATATTCAGTTTGAATAGACCAATTGTACACAATAAAATTCCGATTCAATTTTCGATTGGTATCTTTATGAATTCGGAAAATTGAACCAGCGACTCTTTTTTTCTGAAGTTCGCTCCAAGTTGATGAGTGTCGGTTAATTGCATTTTGCATTGCACTATTCAAACTTTCATTTTCTATCCAATTGGAAAGAGTTGTATCTTTTGAATTGCGACCGGACTCTAAATAGAATCTAAATGCAAATCTAAATGCATTTTGAATAATTCTAAATAGATTCATAACCTCATATATGAATACGATATTGTCTCCTTTTAATGCTATTTTTTTCAATAAAAAAAGAGCTTTTGAAAAAAGCCTGTCCACTTTCATCTTATATTCATAAGAGATAATTTGAACCAAAAATTCAGCTCTATCTTTTTTGTAGATTTCATCTACAAAAACATTATCTTTATAAATATTATCGAGTAATATCAATAGAATTTGATTCTTTAATTTCTCTCTACGGTTAAAGATCCGATTCAATAATCTACTCTCGTTCAATTCATAAAATTGATTGATTTGATGATAATCCATATCAAGGGCAATTTTATCCTCGTCAACCTGACAAGACTTAGTCATTGATAGACTAAATTGATCTGTTATTTCTAACACGATCTTCTTCCAATGTTCTTTGTTTTGATCACAGACTGAAGAAGGTATATTCCAAGGGGAACTAGAGTTCATCAATCGAATACAGTTCAAATGATTTATATCTGTCCGATTTTGACTAAAAATATTCCATCCGGGATCTAATGAACTCGCACAATTCGAGGCAGGATTTTTAAATAAATATGTTTTAGTCTTACAAAAATCAATTTTTCTCTTCGTTTCAAATTTCATGAGATGTTGAAAACAATGGGCATTTTGTTGCCTTTTCAATAATTTGAAACTTTGAAGGGACTTGTTAGTAGCAATAGTACGCATAGATGATTCATCTATTCCCAATGTCTTTGAGAATATCTCAAAGATATTCCAAGAGATTGTATAATCTTCCGACTCTGAAGAAGTTTTCCAACTTCTTGTTGCTTTATTCTCTAAGATTATGTCATTCTTATTATTTAGAAGATTTTTGTCATATTTTGACAAATAGACAAAAAGATGTGGAACCATCAACAAATTTTTAGTGAAATTTGGCGCAATAAACATCATATATTTTTTTTCATTCCAATAGGAATTTACGCGATATATAAACACTGGTACTGTAAGTAATACCACAACCTTTATTGTCTGATTGACACCAAAACTACGTAGATCGCGTAGAATTAACGTAATGAGAACTCGAAAGTGAAAGAGCTTGATAAGACGTTCTCGACGGGAATAAATTCGAGTGAACAATCTGAACAAATAAGACTCAGTCAGATAGGACTTGTTCCATGGATTGAATAGTTGCATCATTTCAAATCGAAATTTATCTTTAAATTCAAATCTAAAATGTTCCCACGCAACGCGTTTGTCTCGGGTCATAGTCGATAAACTCCAGCTATAAACTACTTCATTGTTTCATATTCACGACTTTTTTTATAGAAAAAAAAGCGCGTGTGTTATTAAAGGATATGCCTGATATGGGTAAAAAGACCTAACTAAGGATTGCCAACAGTTTCTAAATCGTGTATTATCTATCTATATGTAGATAATATATAGTTCACTATATATAATTCACTATATCATAAATTCATTAATACTACCATTAATACTACCATAATTTCATTAATACTACCATTAATATACCATTAATACTACCATTAATACTACCATAATTTCATTAATACTACCATTAATACTACCATAATTTCATTAATACTACCATTAATACTACCATTAATACTACCATAATTTCATTAATTATAATATAATTAACTAAATTTTACCATAGTTAAATTAACTATATCATTATCAGAACCAATTAGATTACAAGTGGTTCCCTCGCTGTATTTCGACGACTATTCCTAGTCGTCAATATTCTGAATCCATTTTTTATTTATTTTTAACCAAACTAGCATCCATGGCTGAATGGTTAAAGCACCCAACTCATAATTGGGAAGTCGCGGGTTCAATTCCTGCTGGATGCAGGTCTTCCAATATCCTGTGGTTTGTCAAGCTATGGAGCTATGGGATTCTGATATCTCCCATAGATCGATCTATGGGAGATAGTTGAAATGATAATAATACCCTTCTGATATCTCCCATAGAAATCAATATGAATTATCGTTCATATTCATGGAATTTATTCAACATAACACAATTGATCACAATTAATATTATTACCTTATGGGATAAACATATAGTCAGATATTCTATATCTATTGATAATATAAAAGATACCGATAATAATAATATATATATATTATGACTCTGTGTATAGGGTCATTTAAATTTTGTTGTTTTTTCTTACTAAGGTGTTCTGACCAAAGTGTTCTAAATTCCTTTGGCGTCGTAAAGGTCGGGTAACCAATTCAAGTAAATCTCTTGCATTGGCAGACCCATGAATCTGGGCAAAAGTAAATTCAACCGACCATTTAGTACTAATTCCTCTTGCTTCTAATGGGTTAGCATGAGCCATTCCAGTGATAGCTAAGTCGGGTCGTAATTCCCGTAGACGCCGTATTTGATTGGAATTATCCGGTTTCTCTACAATTCGTGGTATTGGTACACACATACGTGTGCATGTATCTCGCAAAAGTGCTAATTCAGCAGCTTGATATCGTTTATCCATATACGGAATACCTATTTCATGAACGATCATTCCACATCTGATTAAGAATCTTGCTAGAGAAACTTCTAGCAAATTATCTCCCATGAAAAAGACGGATTTCCCCCGTACTAAATTAAGATAATCCTTTAAACTTTCCCATATTTGTTCCTCCCTTTCTTCGAGACCTCGGGTCTCAACACCAAATACAGAACAAATCTTTTCGATCCAAGCACGCGTTCCGTCCGGGCCGATAGGAAAAGGAGCTCCAATTAATTCACATTTTTCACGTCTTATTAAAGTTGTCGCTGTTCGACTCAAAAATGGATTTACACCACAAACATAAACGCCATCCCCCAATGATGGAAGGTCAGTATATCTTTGAGCGGGTAACCAACCTGATACCTTGATGGATTGGCGTCTTAATTCCAGATTGAGTTGAGAAACCACATTGGAGGACAAAGATCCAAAAAGAACTAAAGAGGGATGATTTGCATATTCATGCAATTTATCTTTTTCTCTAGATGGAAAAGCCAAAACTTTTTGTTTCATTTCTTTTCGTTCCCGAAGGGAGAATTCTGGTTCTGGACAACGATGTGCCATCGCAGCTAACACAGTATCTTCTCCTTGAGTAAAAGCATAATCTAGTCCATTCGCCCTTGCCACTAGAATCGGAATTCCAATTTCCCATTCTAATTTGGGCGCCATACCTTCCAGATCCATTTTGATTATTTCTGTAGTACAGGTGCCTATCCATATGATGACACTAGGATCTCTATCTCTTCTTATTCGAATACAAAGCCTTTTTAATCCCTCATAATCATTCAATTGAGCAGAAATATCCCCTTCTTCTAATTCTGCCATTGCATAGCGAGGTTCTGCGAAAATCATAACTCCAAGTGCATTTTGGAGAAAATAACCACACGTCTTTGTGCCTACAACTAAAAAGAAACTGTCTTCAATCTTTTGGTATAACCAAGATACACAGCTAATTGGGCAAAAAGTATGGTAATTACCTGTCTCACATTCGACAGTGAGAGTTTCATCAATTTTGACTGACATAAATTATTATTCAATGGCTAATAAATGAATAAAAACGTCAATTAAATCGTCGTAAATCCAAGTAAATTTTCCTTATTATTATTATTATTTTGATGTTTGTCATCGTCAATCGGATTAAGATAAAGATCAGAGAGTAAACTAAATAATTCCCGATCTGGAATTTCTTTTGGTACAATGCCTTCTGGCTGGGATAATATTTGGTCCGCTATGTGTAAATAATATTCACACACGTAGTTAAGAGATGGTTCAGATCCAACCATCTCGAATAAAGTTTTACCCTTTACTCTCGAGACTCTAATATCTTCAATAAGAGGTAATATCTCTATCACGGGCATTGGGCACGCTTCTACATATTTATTGATAAGATCTCTTTTAGATGTACGATTTCCAACCAGACCTGCTAATCGTAGTGGATGTGTACGAGCTTTCTCTCGTATAGAAGCAGTAATACGATTAGCTGCAAATAATGCATCAAATCCATTATCCGTAATTATTATACAGTAATCCGCATAATTTAATGGAGCAGCAAAACCTCCGCAAACCACGTCACCTAATACGTCAAATAATATAATATCATATTCGTAAAATGCATTTAACTCTTTCAACAATTTCACAGTTTCCCCTACTACATATCCTCCACATCCGGCTCCTGCGGGCGGGCCCCCTGCTTCCACACAATCCACCCCTCCATAACCCTTGTGAATTACATCTTCGGACCAAATATCCTCATAATGATAATCCTTGGATTGCAAAGTATCTATAATTGTAGGTATCAGAAATCCTGTAAGAGTAAAAGTACTATCATGTTTGGGATCACATCCAATTTGTAACACTTTTTGACCACGTCTGGCTAGAGCAATTGAAATATTACAACTGGTCGTGGATTTACCGATTCCGCCTTTTCCATAAACCGCTATTTTCATCTTGCGATCTCCCTTTATTTATTTCTGACCTCCCAAACCCTTGAGGGTGGTCATTTGATCTAATTGTCAGTTTCACTTTGCTCAATTTATTTCTTTATTCATACAATTGAAATCATGTTCCACCGTTTCAACCTTATTTCTAATAATTCCTTCCACCTACTAAAATATACGTAAACCCTTCCCCTCCCGAGAAAGAATGGGAGGCCAAGTAAAAGAAGAACCCTTTATTTCATCCTCTGATTGAATTAAAATCACTTCATTTTGGATGGCCCGATAATAAAGACTTCAGTTTGGGTCACTGAATGGTATACCCAAATCACTGCATGGTAAATGGTAAGAGAGAATAAAGATGTTTTTTGGGATAAATCGGATTGGGATTCGATCCGATCGCTGCCTGCACACGAATCTTTTGCTTTTGCTATACATGTGGTATATCCATTTCGTCAGAGTGATCTGAATGATATAATCATTCCTATTTCGGTAAATAGGGATCTTTCACTGAATTCAATAACTTCGATCTTTGAATTCAATTTTTAATTTATAGAAATAAATAATTTTCTATTTCTGTTTTAGACAAACAAGAGTATAAAGAAATACTCTTTCTATATTTTTAAATAATATATCCAAAATTATAGTTTACGTCAACTACTACTCTATTGATTCTAGAGAAATCAATCGAATCCTATCATATCGATATTTATATATATTGATAAATATCAATAATATACAAAGAAATGAATCCAATCCGTTTTTATGGGCGAACGACGGGGATTGAACCCGCGCGTGGTGGATTCACAATCCACTGCCTTAACCACTTGGCGACGTCCACCCCAAACCAATTTACATTCTCTGGTTACGGTCATTATTGACAATGATGTAATATTTTTAAGCCTCTAGTATGAACTACTATTTTATTGTTGGTTGGCAAGTTCCACCATGAACTCACACATGTTGCAAGATGGATAAACAACTCCCAATCATTCATAAAATTAGTTGTATACCTCTGTTCCCTGTTCCAACGAACAGGCATATTTGGAATATGATAGAATGTAATTGGGTAACCAATTTGAGTTATGAATTGGTTATTGATCCTTATCTATAGACCCTTAACTGGATCGTAACAACAGCGGAGCCAACTCATGCTTGGGGGGGGGGAGTCGCGAGTTAAACTTTCACTGGATGGAGGATGCACATCTATATCTGTGCGCTTTCCTTCAGCGCATAGGGTATATACAGATCGGAGGTAATTCAAGTACCTATTACCCCATTTTAATCAAGAAACAATAATTATTGTTTATATTGATTGGTCAAGTTGTATTTGACCGAATCAATACATTACCAACGTATTTAAGGATTAAATACGTTTTGAGCCAAAAGAATACCGAACCTTTCAATACCATGAAAGGTTCGGTACTTTTTTCCCTTTTCGGGGATTGAAACACACTAACAATCCATCAGAGTGTCTAATTATCCGTCTATCGAAATAGCTTCAACAGCAGCTAGATCCAGAGGGAAGTTGTGAGCATTACGTTCGTGCATAACTTCCATACCAAGGTTAGCACGATTAATGATATCGGCCCAAGTGTTAATGACACGACCTTGACTGTCAACTACGGATTGGTTGAAATTGAATCCATTTAAGTTGAATGCCATAGTGCTGATACCTAGAGCAGTGAACCAGATACCTACTACAGGCCAAGCAGCTAAAAAGAAATGTAAAGAACGTGAGTTGTTGAAACTAGCATATTGGAAGATCAATCGGCCGAAATAACCGTGCGCAGCTACAATATTGTAGGTTTCTTCTTCCTGACCGAATTTGTAACCTGCATTAGCAGATTCATTCTCGGTAGTTTCCCTGATCAAACTCGAAGTTACCAAGGAACCATGCATAGCACTAAATAGAGAACCGCCGAACACGCCAGCTACACCTAACATATGAAAAGGGTGCATAAGAATATTGTGCTCAGCCTGGAATACGATCATGAAATTGAAAGTACCAGATATTCCTAGAGGCATACCGTCAGAGAAGCTTCCTTGGCCGATGGGGTAGATCAAGAAAACGGCACTAGCCGCTGCAACAGGAGCTGAGTATGCAACAGCAATCCAAGGGCGCATACCTAAACGGAAGCTAAGCTCCCACTCACGACCCATATAGCAAGCTACACCAAGTAGGAAGTGTAGAACAATTAACTCATAGGGGCCACCGTTGTATAGCCATTCATCAACGGAAGCTGCTTCCCAGATAGGATAGAAATGCAAACCAATAGCTGCAGAGGTGGGAATAATAGCACCGGAGATAATATTGTTTCCATAAAGAAGAGAACCGGAAACAGGCTCACGAATACCATCAATATCTACTGGAGGAGCTGCAATGAAAGCAATAATGAATACAGAGGTTGCAGTCAATAGGGTAGGAATCATCAAAACACCAAACCATCCAATGTAAAGACGGTTTTCGGTGCTAGTGATCCAGTCGCAAAAACGACTCCATAGGCTTGCGCTTTCGCGTCTTTCTAGAATTGCGGTCATGGTTAGAACTTGGTTTATTTAATCAATAGAAGCTCCCAAGCATACATACATATATGTTAAGCTTGTTATTTAATAGTATAACATGATTGTTATATCCATGTCAACCTATATCCCTGGGTCTTTCATAAAAAGACCACATGGGGTTTATAACAGTGATCTATCGTACATAGATAGATAGTTACATCGTAACTATACTTGATACTCTATCTAATTGTTCCATTCTATTCTATATTTTTTTAATAATAATTTTTATACAATTAAAAAAATTGTGATTCGGGAACAAAGTGCACTATTTTTACCAGTGGTAAATTCATCGTGACTTATTTATTCTGGTAAATAATGTCACAATGAACACGGAATTTAATAGTGCGATATCCCCTTTGTTGCTTGTGAATAGCAATCAATATTCATTCAAGTGATTTTTATTTGATCTTGAGGAATATATATACAGAGCTAGTTATGACGGGGATTGCCTCTATTTGATCTGGGTTGCCCGGGACTCGAACCCGGAGCTCGTCGGATGGAGTGGATTATCTGCTCCTTCCAAAAGAGCGAGAAATCTCTCCCCAAACCGTGCTTGCAATTTTCATTGCACACGGCTTTCTCCATGTATTGATTTTTTCAATCATTGACGTTCCCGGACGGAAAAAAATGAAATAGGATCATAAATTGATCCTGGCAATTGCTCAAGAAGCATTTCATTGGTCAAATCAATTTTTTAGTTCTTGATTACGTATCTTTTGCCAGGAATTAGCTAGGGAATTCATCTCAAAAATATCTAAATGCCAAAATCGTTCTCTCTGCGAACGAATCTTTGATAACACTGGATAAATGAATTCTCGTTTTTTTGAGAATGCTTTTGTGAAGAGTTCCGACCCTAATTCCTCCCGAACTACACGTATCGTACTTTTATGTTTACAGGCTAGAGTTTTAGCGCATGAAAGTAGAAGTATATACTTTATACTATATAAACCATCTTGATTGAAAGACCCACTGTAGTAATAAAAAAAATTACTCCAAATTCGATCGAATCGATCGAGGATATCGTCATCTGTCAGACTGGCCCAGGCAAATTTACTAATTGGCCGACCAAAGATGTCACAGAACCTTTCTTTAGCCAAGAAAGAAATGATTGATCTAATTGGAGCTATTGGATGAATTTCATTGGTAATGAGGTCAGTAATGAATGAATTATCTAGCATTTTTGTTCTAACCGCGAGATATTTCATTTTTATACTCAGAGAGAACCCGAGAAAAGGAAAATAATTCTTGGGTAATTCGAAAATCCATATCCTATACGGTTGGGGCCAAAGATGGGAATAACGTAGCCAAAAGTGGAGAAGATGATATTTCCATTTTTTCTCTTGAAATGCGCTACCCTTCAGCGCTACGAGGGATCTTTCTCGGTATCTCACATAGTGAAATAAAGGATCCTTTAAGAACCAGATCCTTTTCGTTGAAATTGTACAACGAAATATGAGAATATGCTTGATTTTTCGATCAAAATGAGTTCGTTCGGGAAGAGATCCATAGGACAACAATTGTGAATGAAAAAATCGCTTCATAAGGGGAACTAGAATGGATTCACATTCACAAACATAAGAATTCCACAAGAACAGATATAATTTTTTCTTCTCTTTCAGGCTAACAAAAATTGCTTTTTGCGAATTCTCGGAACTGGAACTATTTCGACATTCATATAGAATGCATCGCAATAGATGCAAACAAGGAGCGTCTCGGATCCAGCGACGAAAGATTCGAACCAAAATTTCTGGATGAATAGCGTAAGGTAGTCGTATATCTGATATATAATTTGAATGTGGAAATTTCTCTTCCATAAGAGGGAATAGACCATGGATGGATCGGAAACTTTTGCATCCATTCATACATTTAGAATATTTGGCTCGTATTGAGAATGAAACTTCCAAGACCACAGTAAAGCCTTCTAATATCAAGAAGGAATAAGAATTCCTATTGTGATCCATCCATTGATTTGGATGGAAATTCCGAAATAAAAAAATTGAATCTTTTAATTCACGTATGCGATTAATCGAACGTTTTACAGTTAGAAAACTAAACTCATTGGAAATCCGAATTTCCGAGGGTTCAGAGCAATTTGCTTTATCTGAATGATGATCATGAGCAATTGCATAAAGATCTTGCTGAAAAAAGAGTGGGTATAAAAAGCATTGCTGCCAAGATCTATGCTTGTTTGCGTCTCTTTGGAATTCAAACATTTCAGGATTACCTCGCCTATGTTCCTAGAAAAACTTCTTGGATTGTAAAATGTTACATGGTGCGATCTAGTTGGGACAGAATAGCAAATCTCAATCTGAGATCTTCTATCCAAAGATCTCATTCGTCCTAATGAAAAATGAAATTCTTTTATCTTGGCAGCCCGATCGCTCTCCTGACTCATGGAATAAATTGACCTAGTCAGTACACTATTTCTCTTACACATTTGTACTCGAGTAATTAGGACTCATTCCGGGCGTATAAATTCCTGGTTTACTCAAGGAAAAACTTCTCCTTATCGGTTACTAAAAAGCTCTTAACTTCTGATTAGTTAAAGAGAATTCCTCATTTAAATGAGGAACAGAAGCTCGTTCTTCTGGTTTTACTTATGATTCAAGCATCCTGCTTTCTCCATGGACCCGCTGACTAAACCCGCGAATTGATTCGATCTTACTCCACAATTATCACATTTGTTTGAACAAATGCACATATTAAAAATCTATATATATATAGATATTTGGCATCTATTTGAATAATCCAGTTCTAATCAAATAGGATTGAATCAAGTCTCATCAAGCCGAGGCTGTTAGAACGACATGCTGCTTTTTCCATTCATTTCGCTTTCAGGATCAGTCGTAGTCTTACCAACTCTACCGGGGGTATGGACGAATTTTTTATTTCATCCAAACGTGTAAAAGACCTTAGTCGCACTTAAAAGCCGAGTACTCTACCATTGAGTTAGCAACCCATAATTGGAATCTATTTATTAGAAATCAAGAGATACAATCGAAGCAAAATACAAGATTATTCCAAATGAACCAACCGGTGGGACATTTGGAATATTCGTCCTCGTGGATTAAGAGGAATGAACCTATGAAACTGACGAAAAAAAAGATCAATAATCTAGGATCTATTTACCATTTATAGAATCAAATAAAGTGGGATCTCCGGATCAGTTTCTTTATGCTTGTCAAATTCTTCATGAGTGATGGGAACTATGAAAAAGAGTACTATACTCTATAGTATAGTTATATAGCTATTATGTGAGAATTCTATCGACGCAATACATTATTGTCAACCTTTCTCTTAGAAATTTAATTTTATTGTGTGCAGCCTATTTCCGCATAAAAAGGAAATAGGCTACTGGTATTATCTCTTGGATATCATGATATATTATCTATGGATCATTGAAGCAATAAATATCAAAAATTAAGAAGCTTCTTATCTTTTTGGCGAAAAAAAAATGGAATAAACTTGATAATTAAATATATAATCAGGATAATGAGAATTACCAATTGGGTTTTTCTGGCATATCCGCTTTTGATTATGTATTTTTTTATTATATTGAGTAGGTTCCTTTTTCTCCTTCTGAAGAAAAAAGAAGGGAATATATCTACCAACTTTCGCCATAGTTTTTTGAATTTAAACTTCAATAGTTTAATTAATCTATTTATTACAATTCGTATCCTTTTGCTGGGACAGAAATAATATTGTATTATATCTGTCAGGTCTTGACATAGGTTACTTACCATGTCCTTGACCATTCGTACCATTTTTACGCTCTTTATTGCTTTCATAAGCAATCTCCAATTATACAAGAAAACATACAAGAGAAAGAGGGATAGAATAACCTTGTTAGTAACAAAAACTGCTCTTGAGTTACATCATCAAGCTTGATATTTATCAAGCTATATGGGTCCATCCAGAATAAGTCCATCCAAACAGCATCTTGTGAATCAAAATATTCACGAGGCAACGTAGAAGAAAAAATAATGTCTTCAAAAATTTGCTTCTTCCCATTCTTATTCCTACTGATTAATTTCCTTCATCTCCTCCCTCTGGGAAAAATACAGAATAAAAAATAAACGCAGAGAAAGAGATAAAATAAACAGAGCAGGATCTCCAGCAGGTCTTTCAATACTTTCCTTCTTTTCCTTCCTAATTTCATTGTTTTTCCTCCTATGAAATAAAAAGATTATGCGTTTTTAACGCATATAGCAATATGCGTACTTATAAAGAGCGTGAGTATGCCGTAACTGAAGTATATCGAAGTTATACTTCGATATGAAAAAAATTTGCATCGTAATCGTGTAATCGTACAACAGAGCGTATTTAGCAGTGTAAAAAAGAATCCTATGATATACGTAATATCAAAATCGTGTAATCGTACAACAGAGCGTATTTAGCAGTGTAAAAAAGAATCCTATGATATACGTAATATCAAAATCGTGTAATCGTACAACAGAGCGTATTTAGCAGTATATGTAATTATCAAAAATACACTTGTATTTGATATAAGAAAATACAGTATTGCAATATTATTATACTGCCCTAGTTAGGTACCAAACGCTTCTTTAGCCGCATACATTACTTCAACAGTAATGGTTTTTATACCCTTCTGTTGTGCGAATTTCTCAGTATTTTTCTCCACTTTTTCCCTGACAAAACGTGGAATTTTACTCAATTCCAATCGACTTTCAGGATTCCAAATTAATCCTATATTCGTGGATAAAGATTTATCCATGATTTCTTTAGTATCATGACCACCAAAAATATCTAGGAGATGCTCCTCCATACCCAGAGCAAACGAGTTATAAACTAGATCAGCTATTTGATTCGTACCTTCGTAACCCAGAAAGGGTCGGTATCCCAAGGTAAAATTTTGGATATGAACCGGTGCGGAAATAACTCCACAAGGAATATCCAGACGTTTGCCAATATGGCGCTCCATTTGAGTGCCAAAAATGGCAGATGGTTCGGCGCGAGCGATCATATCTCCTACTTCAGCGTGATCGTCTGTGATCAATATTTCATCGCAGAAACCTTGAATTTGCTCTTTGAACCATTCTGCATCATGTTTACAAAATGTACCTGCACAACTCACATGAATTCCCATCTCTCGAGCAAGTATCTTGGTAATTGAAGCAGCATGAGTTGCATCACCGAAAACAACTGTTTTTTTTCCCGTCAAATTCTGACAATCAATAGATCTTGAAAACCAAGCAGCTTGGGAAACAAATCGAGTTTGTGCATCGATAAAAGCTTCACAATCAACTCTTTTGTTTGATGAGCCAGAAGCCAAGGTATCGATTTTTTTGTGTATCTGTCGAATACACTCCGCTATATCCACAGACCCCATGGGAGTTGTAGATATGTAAGGCATTGCATATTCTTTATGCAAATACATGGCTGTCATTAAGCCAACTTCACGATAAGGGATTAAATTCAACCAAGCTTTTGGTAGATCTTTCAGATCCTCTACAGCTCCTCCTTCAGGAATTATTTGATTAATTTCAATGTCCAGATCTCGTAATAAACGTCTCAACTCACGACAATCATGTTGATTATGAAACCCTAATGTAAAAATACCAATTATATTCACAGAAGGTACATTCGTCACGAATTGATCTAATGCTTCTTGTGTACGGCTTCTATCTAGATAATATCGAACTACCTGCTCCAAAGTTCTATCCGCGGCCTGATTTTCATTCACTTGATAATGATCAACATCCGCAAAAATGACGCTAGAATTAGAAATGAGAGATGCTCTCTCTACAAAATTTGCTAGATCTTCTTGCAAGATACTAGAGGTACATGTAGGTGTTAATATGATAAGATCGGGACGCTCCTCCTGATCTTTACGTAAAATATTATCCACAACTCTTTTTTGTGATCCACGCGCTAGTACGTGACGATCTACTATACTAGCAGTTGCAGCAGTAAAATCTCTTTCGCGTTCTAACATAGAACGCATTACGTTCATGTAATCATCTCCTAGAGGAGCATGCATAATGGCATGCACATTTTTGAAGGAACTAGCTACTCGTAATGTCCCAATGTGAGCAGGACCAGCATACATCCAATAGGCTAATTTCATAAACGCCTGTTTATCAAACAAAAATATGTATTCCCATCCTATACCATAGAAATATCCCTTGCCCTATATATCTATTTTGATATCACATTCCCTTTCACTAACTATAGTATTGAAAGAGAGACTATTTGTTGTCGCAACAAATAGTCTGGGACGGAAGGATTCGAACCTTCGCAATAACAGGACCAAAACCTGTTGCCTTACCACTTGGCCACGCCCCATTCGATCGATTTTAATTAATTATTAATTATTTTAACATGAAATGATCGTTATTGCAAGTCAATTTGGAAAAATTCCCGATTCATTCTTGGGATCTGACATCACCTAAAACTGAAAAGATTAATATTCTTGAAAGAATTGGGTATACATTAATTCTGGGACAAGGGAGCATAGATAGAAACAAGAATATCTATTCAATTCATTGGTCATTTTTTATTAGATCGGGTAAAATATTGTATGAAGAAATGATCCCTCCCAATCCGAAGACTAAAAGTCTAAGCTTTCCAAAAGCTTCTGATTGGCAAAATACTTTTGGTGCTTTACACCTCTTTCATTCATCGGAGAATCAAAATGCCAGTTATTCTTAATATTCTTCTAGACGATGCCGCGCTTTATTTGAATAATCCCTTTTTTGCCAAATTACCCGAAGCTTATGCGATTTACGATCCAATTGTTAATGTAATGCCAGTTATTCCCGTTTTCTTTTTTCTATTAGCCTTTGCTTGGCAAGCTGCCGTAAGTTTTCGATAATCCTAAGAAGTTATCCTTTTTCTACAAAAAGAAAAAATCACTTGATGCAAAAGCTTTTATGCAATGGTGCAAGATAGATATTTATCTTGCATCGCCGCGATGCCCTTTATTTTGTTGCGAATCAAAAATCCTCATAAATAGAAGTTTTATTCTATTCTAAGATTTATAGAAAGAACGAGCAGGGGGGGGATATTTTCTATCTATTCCTTTTTATTCTTCTTTTTTCACTCCAATTGTTGGTTCCAATTGTTAGTTGTGACGCCACTATACTTGCTTAGAACCGTATCCTATTAGCTGAATGAACTAGGTAGGATTGAGATGAATTTGAATTCCTATTCATCCACTCAATTTCAAGCGGGATGGGAGAAGAAGAAAAGAGATCTCGAGAAGAGATCAATTTTCAATCCTCTGAGGATCCCCATACATAATGTATGTGTAGATCCAAATTGTTTCAGTATTCATAAAACGCATGCTATTGCTGGGTATCAAAACACCCATATGTCATAGAAAGATTGATAATCTATTCCGTTGTAATTCTAATGAGGATCCCGGAGATTACATAATGTTTACTCTTAAGTTGTTCGTTTATACAGTAGTAGTATTTTTTGTTTCTCTTTTTATCTTTGGATTTCTATCGAACGATCCAGGGCGTAATCCCGGACGTAAAGGATAGTGAAGAAAAAAAGATATTTTGGCAAAAAAATGTAGGATCTCTTGCATAAGAAGATAAAGAGGCTATCATATCAGTTTTGAAGATTCTTTTTTAACTTAATGAACGGAGAGAGAGGGATTCGAACCCTCGGTACAGATAGTCTGTACAACGGATTAGCAATCCGCCGCTTTGGTCCGCTCAGCCATCTCTCCGAGATCGGATATATTGAATGAATATATCTTTTGTTCGGATAAAAACCAACATTTGCGAGTAAACAATCATTCTGCTTCAGCCCATTCAAATTTTTTCTTTGGTTTCCCTAGCCCGGCCACTGGCCAGGCCATTTTCTCTTTCAGATGGGAAAAAATCCAGCAAACAAATAATCCATATAATTAATATAGTGCTTTACCTAATCTTAAAGCTAAAATAACTGTTATGAAAGCAGCAACAAGAGCTATAAAAATTTGACCCTCTGATATCATCTCTTTATTTCCTCTCCCACTTTTTTATTCATTTTGTCGATATATACATTAAAAAGCTCTTATTAATTATTGTAATAATTACAGCTGCTCTGGGCTAGAGCATACACAGATGAGGTGGTCCTAATTGAAACTGGACAGATCAGATTGTAGTAGTAAAAAAAAAGTATTTCAAGTAAAAAAACAACGAAATAATTATGAAATATTGTACGCGAAGCTTTCGTTTTATGAAAGCTTCGCATTACGCCCAAAGCGGCTCCGTATTCATCAATACGTTCAATACATATACATATATATGTTGTCAATCAATAAAAATTATTGATCGCGTATTTTTAATAATGCTAGTACATAGGTCTACCTGGAATTTTTCCATTATTTGAAAAATGAAAAGCAACTAATCCTCCCTTTGCAGAAATCCATCAAGTAATTACAAGGAATAATTAGCTCGACTCAGAATGAGTCGAACTAATTAACCCAACCAATTGAGCTTTTGGAGTGTCATCCAAACTTTTATGTACTTCGGACTGTTCTCTCCTTGTTTTCCGCACTACTATACTATGTCCAGACTATTGGACATGTCTCTCCTTCTTGGTTTTTGGCGATTTTGCATCAATAAAAAAAATGTTTTTTAAGGAAAAAAAAAAGGCATTTGAAGTAACCAAATGTTCCAAGCGAGTGCTGAACAAAAATCATCTCCCCAAGTAGGATTTGAACCTACGACTAATCGGTTAACAGCCGACTGCTCTACCACTGAGCTATTGAGGAACAACGGGGAGTAAATTCCTAATATAGGAATACTCTTGTCTTTCAAAGACATCTATGAATGAAGAGTACATGAACCATTGAGGAACTCAACAGAAATAAAAAATGTTGTCAAAACAATTCTTGACAAATTGGTTATATTGATATATAATCAATTTGTTTGGTATTCACGAAACAAAAAAGGATAATCCACAAGAATAGGATCTTGTGGATAAGAGCATCCCCTACTTCGGTAAATAGTATACCTATTTACGCTTTAGTTTGGC